ATGAAATTCCAATGACCGTTGGATATGATTCGATCAGGTCCTGAATAATCAAGAACCCCCCCCTTTTTACCGTAAGGATTCGAACTAAACAATTTGTGTCTCACTTGATCATTAGTCACGGAGAGGTCAGAAATAGATTTCCGTTCAACAGAATGAACATTCATTTGATCTTGATCCTTGTGGAGCGAAAAAGGAACTATACTGGATCTGCACAGAGCTCCTGATAATATCCATAAATGACTTGTTTTGGGTAAGAGATGAACATTACCATATTTATATTCAGGTGCATGGTACACACCGGTACTCCAGTGCATTTCTCCCTCTGAGTCAGAATAAATATGTTTTCGAACTTTCTCTTTAACTTTATTAAAATTGAAAGTGGATGTTCCAGCGCGAATCTCAGCAATCACTTGTTCTGATTCTACATATTGATCATTTTGAACTAAAAGAAAGCTTTTGGGTGGAATATTCACATTATGTAGAATATCGTGACTCTCAATAGTTACATACAGGTCTATATAACATAGAAAAGCAGGATGCCCATGACGTGTACGTGTGGGATGAACCAAATCCTCATTGAATTTGATTTTTCCCTTAAAAGGAGCTCGTACATGTTCTGCAGTACCACCTGTGAATACCCCACCGGTATGAAAAGTTCTTAATGTTAGTTGAGTCCCCGGTTCGCCGATTGATTGACCCGCAATAATACCTACTGCTTCTCCTAATTCGACCAGGTCGCCATGAGTGGGACTCTGACCATAACATAATCGGCAGATCCAAGATATACTCCTGCAAAGAAAGGGGGTTCGAATATATATTGGTTGTGTTCGAAAGGTTATGAATCGAGTGACAAGTCCAACCCCAATATCTTTATTTTGAGCGGCAATGCAACGTGGGCCCATATATATATTGTATGCTAATACACGACCAATTAGTGTTTGGACCCAAATTCTTTCCGTCATCCCATTTCTAGGACTCACGGAAATGCCTCGGGTAGTGCCACAATCTGTTCTACGTACAACAATGTGTTGAACTACTTCAACAAGTCTACGCGTGAGGTATCCAGCATCTGATGTTCGTACAGCAGTATCCACAACTCCTTTGCGGGCTCCGTAGCAGGAAATGATATATTCCGTTAAAGAAAGTCCTTCGCGTAAATTGCTTTGAATCGGTAAATCAATCATTTGTCCTTGGGGATCCGACATTAATCCTCTCATACCTACTAATTGGTGTACCTGAGATGCATTTCCTCTAGCTCCCGAAAAGGACATTATATGGACTGAATTAGAAGGATCAGTCATCCTAAAATTAGGATGCATTTCTTGTCTCAAATATTCACTTGTAGCATACCATATCTCAATGGATTGGCGTAATTTTTCTACTGTGTGTACATTCCCATAATGATGGTGCTTTTCTAAAATGAAACTTTGTTGTTCAGCATCTTGGACTAACCAACCCTTAGAAGGTACTGTTAAAAGATCATCAATTCCTAATGAAATGGATGTAGCAGTGGCTTGCTGGAAACCCAGAGTCTTTACTTGATCCAGGGTGTGCGATGTATATGCCATTCCGAAGTGATCTATTAATCTGCTAATAAGTCGTTTCATGGCAGACCCATCTATCGCTTTATTGTAAAAGAACAGATCAGCCCATTCTGCCATAAGTACTTCTCTATTCCGCTGAGTAGGATTCGCCAATGGGTTTGAGTCAGTGATTCGAAGACCTCCTTTACTGGATCTCGATTCATGTAGAAATTAAGGAATTATGATTCCAGTTGAACCGGAGAGATCCAAATTCCCGCGGTATTACATAATTCCTTAGCTTAGGTACCGTATGAGTAGGCCTGACAAAACCCCTGTATGGCTTCTTCTATTTCTCGAGAAAAAGAAATATGACCAACAGTGGTTCGGGTGTATATACAAAGGGTTTGTTTTTTTATACGTCTTACTATTAGATAGTGCCCATAAATTTCATGATAGGTACCCAAAGATTCATATTGAACTTCGACAGGAACTTCTCTTGAGGCAATGACACGTTGATCTAGTCGCCACCGAAGCCACAAAGGACTATCTAAATTGATTCGTTTCTGCTGATAAACTATAAGTACATCATAGGAACTACAAAAATAGGGCTCTTTCTCTTTCGTAGTATATTTATACTTATAATCATTAACTGTTTCATTTTGATAGTTTATGCGATTCCATGGATTATACCTATTTGCACAAATACCTCGACGATTCCCGATCGTTAATACATAGAGTCCAATAAGCATATCTTGGGTTGGTACCGAAATGGGATCTCCAATAGCCGGAGAAAAGAGATTCATATGAGAAAACATAAGTAAACGAGCCTCCGCTTGCGCTTCCAAAGATAAAGGTACATGAACAGCCATTTGATCCCCATCAAAGTCGGCATTGAATCCTTTACGAACTAATGGATGTAAACAAATAGCACGTCCACCCCCTAAAATGGGCTGGAACGCCTGTATGCCTAATCTATG